TGTAGTGTATAAAGTTGTACTTGACTTTAGGGGGCTTAATATCTACCCTATATAGCTTCTATCTTCAATATATGTCAATTCCATATATGGAATTGACGTAGGACCCAATTCTATTTCTTTGAGAATTTATTCCGATCAATCTGAAATAATCGTTTTACTGTTATAGGATCGATTTATAGAATACATTTCTCCACTAGAATCCAATGGAATTTGGAAATGAAGATATTTTGAATTGAAATCATTTTCAATTCAAAGAAAAAAATGCGTTGCAGAACGATCTATAAAACAATTGATACGGTTTCATTCCTCAACTAAATTAGTAGTGCTTCTAAAGTCCACTTCTTCCCCAGACTACGAGTGAAAGGGAAAATGTAAAGACTACCATTAAAGCAGCCCAAGCGAGACTTACTATATCCATGTGAATTATGTCCCTTATGATAGAATTATTCCATTATTGCTCACTAATAATAGTGGAATCAATGGTCCAGAGTCAAAAAGGGATTCTGCCCGAACACTATTGATGAACCAATCAAATAACTCCATTTCTAAAAAATTCCTATATGATTTCTAATCGGGAAAGACTAAACACAAGTCAAATACACAATGACACCCCAAGGGAATGTTACTAATGGAACATGTAGTATTAAAATCAGAGGGCCCATTCCTTTTTTTGTTGCCCTTCATAAGTCAAAATAGAGAAATTGCTATCTATTACATACTTCTATTTCCGATTTGATCTAATCCGTACCCTTTCCCGATTGTCTCTCTGAAGCAGTCGGGAGATAGTATATTATACTCTTGACGAGGGATTTCAAAAAAAATTTGCACTTTTTTATACTTTTTCTATAAAACTTTTTCTATAAACAAGTAAATTATCCATCCAATCGCAATCTAATAGTGATTGAATGCCTGAACACTCAGAGATTCTCGCGAGTCGATATATGTAGATTACAGTATGGAAGTATAGAAAGGACTTTCCACAACTAGTATTTGAATTATCCGCCGTCCATCCGATGGAATTCAAGACCCAATAAGTAGCCATTAGATTAGCAGTAGAAGGGAATCGGGAAGTCTTGCTTCGACTATTATAATCTTTCTTTGAATTTGAGATTCAAAACTTTCCCATTTTTTACAAAATCCCCAGACCAGATGTTTAGAATCAACCAAGTATCAACAGTCGCCTTCTTCTGTTCTGCTGGGGAAAAATTTGGTGAGTTATATCAGTAGAACAGAATAAGAGATTTCGATTCTTTTGTTGATGAGGCGGCACCCGGATTTGAACTGGGGAAAAAGGATTTGCAGTCCCCCGCCTTACCACTCGGCCATGCCGCCAAAAGGATACACAATAGGAGCAAATTTTCCCCCTTTGGGTTGGATTACTAAACTTTAGTTTATTGTGCTTGCATCTTGCATCCTTTTTTTAATCCTTTTTCGAAATTGAATCCTTTTTCGAAATTGAATCCTTTTTCTAAAAAGGACAAAAGAAACCCTTTAATTCCCCTTTTGATTGTATTTGATCCACCCCTTCGATTGATTGTATAGTATCTCAAAAGACACAATGTCGAAAAACTTCCCCTCACTTTTCTATCGAAAAATCCAATGTATATTTTCATTCAAAAAAGCCAAAATTTATGACAAATGGGAACCATTAACTATTCGTTGACTGAGAATTCCTGAATGATTCTTGGGTTTGAATCTACAATTTTGTTTGCCTAATGACATAAGAAAATAAAAATTGATACATACTTAATCAGTATTGATTCTTTTGAATCAAAAATCCTTCTCCATTTCCATTATAACAAAAATTATAAGTATATGTAAACCCCAGAACGGAAATTGTTACACAGATACCCAATTGGGTATATTATTTCCAATATGTTGCCTATAAATAAAGGGAATTGTCAAGAAATTATCTTGCTTCCATTTTCATTGAATAGAAATTGTCTTTTGGTAGAGCACGACCCATACTACCGTGAATAGGAGGGCAATAAAAGAGAAGACAGATATATAGATTAGGTATATCTGCACGTGTTTAATGTTTAATAAAAACATTTTCATCATAATTTTACACTTCCCCAGTGTATTCTACGAATTCGACGAAAAATAGGTAATTTGAGAAGCATTTTTTGACCAATGGAATCCATATTCATATTAATAAATTAATCATAATAAGGGGGTCAGTGCTAAAAAACGACTCTATCTTGTTTCTTATTTTTATTTCTTTCTCTCAGCGAAAAGATGAAATGCAGAATCCCTTGAGTTTTTTGATATTCGAGTAGATTCGAATATGGAATAGCATAATAATGGTAGAAACAGAATCTGTTTTTATATTCTATAAAAAATCCTATAACATAACATAGTAAGCCTAACATAGTAAGCCTAAGTGGGAGAATTCTGTTTCTAGGAATGTTTTATAAATTCTGTTCCATTTGTATCTCTTAAAAATTCCAATTTAAGTAGAAAATTCTCTTTATTCCTCCGTTCATACGTATTTCATACA